AATAAGGACGAAATCACGCTCTGTAGGATTTGAACCTACGACATCGGGTTTTGGAGACCCGCGTTCTACCGAACTGAACTAAGAGCGCTTTCTTATCATAAAAGACAAGAATGTAAAGACACTTTTTTTAACCCCAATTTAATGAACGATTATATATTAATATAATTGGAATCGATCTTAATTAATCCCTCGTTACTGCTCAACGAAGAAGTAATAGGTAGGGATGACAGGATTTGAACCTGTGACATTTTGTACCCAAAACAAACGCGCTACCAAGCTGCGCTACATCCCTACAATTGGTCTACAGTATCATTGTATAGAATTCCTGTCTTGTTTTCCACATCGTTATTTTGTCCATTGATATATACAATTTAATATACAATTTATATGGGCATTTCGTCTTTTTGGTCCCATTTAACATATAATAATAGTAAAAGAAAAGTCTTATATACGTATGAGATACGGAACGGAACCTGTCGTAAAAATAAATGAGTAGTTTTCGGGAATGCTCGGGACGAAAGGGACGTTTTTTTATGTTTTAAGAAAAATTTTATTTACCGGATAGTTGTATATTTCAATTTGAATTAGGGATTTCGTGTACAAGGTTCTTAACTGCATATGCATCTGATCATATATGTATTACCATTTTAGATTACAATAAAAAAAGGAAGGAGATTTTTCAATGCGAGATCTAAAAACATATCTTTCCGTGGCACCGGTATTAAGTACTCTATGGTTCGGGTCTTTAGCAGGTCTATTGATAGAGATTAATCGTTTTTTCCCAGATGCGTTGACATTCCCCTTTTTTTGATTATTGATACGGTACCAAATAACGAAGATTCGAGATAAAATTAAATATTTGTGACTAATCCTTTGCCCCTTTTTCTCTTTTTTACCTTTTTCCTTAAAGGGAGGAAAGAGAAAAAAGAAAGGGTGTATTCAACAGCTTCGAGACTTGGGTTCAAGTTTGAATTAAATAAATTATTAAATTCAAAAATTAACTAGGGATGGAGGTAGAATAAACAGGGTGTGGCCTAGATCTAGGACAAGACTCTTAGACAAGGTACTTAAATGGAAATGAAATACTGTGATTTGAAATAAAGTTTAGAAATTTTTTTAGTATATTGATATTGATTGCAGGGAAGTTTTTATAATTGGATTTCAAGTTAATAACTTCTATTTTTCCTTCCTTTCTTCTTCTTCGTTTCGGATCGAAAATAGAAGAGTTGAGTAAATCAAAAATCCAAAGGGGGTTCATGGCCAAGGGGAAAGATGTCCGAATAACGGTTATTTTGGAATGTACCAGTTGTGTTCGAAACGGTGTTAATAAGGTATCAACGGGTATTTCCAGATATATTACTGAAAAGAATCGTCACAACACGCCTAATCGATTGGAATTGAGAAAGTTCTGTCCATTTTGTTACAAACATACGATTCATGGGGAGATAAAGAAATAGATCGAATCGAGCACATGTATGTAACCCTTCCTTGGAAGGGTAAAAATGACATTCTATATAGAACATAGTTAAATATGATATATATAACATAATTAAATATAAACAAACCAAATCCTATTTATTCTAATTCATTTTAGATCCGACCGAAATAGGATTTTCGGGATAAGGAATAAACTAAACAAACCATGGATAAATCCAAGCGACCTTTTCTTAAATCCAAGCGATCTTTTCGTAGGCGTTTGCCCCCGATTCAATCGGGGGATCGAATTGATTATAGAAACATGAGTTTAATTAGTCGATTTATTAGCGAACAAGGAAAAATATTATCTAGACGGGTGAATAGATTGACCTTGAAACAACAACGATTAATTACTATTGCTATAAAACAAGCTCGTATTTTATCTTTGTTACCTTTTCTTAATAATGAGAAACAGTTTGAAAGAACCGAGTCGACTACCAGAACTGCGGGTCTTCGAGCCAGAAATAAATAGGCTTACTCTTTCGTCACTTGAATAAAAAGTAAAATCAGAACTAAAACGAAGATTGATGTTTTGTTCGAAAAATATGAAAAATACATATTTAATTATCGTGTTGTAAGAAAAAAAAGAATCGGGTAAGAATAAAGATTCTTTTTGAGTGTGTTAATTCATTTTGACTTTACCCTCCCGGAGTTCATTCTCCGGGGAACTCCGTTTAAATTATTCCGGTGGATTCTTTCCAATCTACTTCTTTTATGATCTCATTGGAAATCATATAAAGACAATTTATATTTGATATAGCTATTTGTGCAAGTATTTTACGATTAAGAAGTACCTGTTTCTTATATAGGTCATGTATTAATCTACTATAACTACAGGATACCCCTATTTCACGAATTACTGCGTTTATTCGAGTGATCCACAAACGGCGAAAATTTCTCTTTTGCTTATCCCTATCCCGATGAGACGAAACCAAAGCTCTTATTTTCTGTTGAGTAATTGTTCGAGTAAGTCTTGAATGAGCCCCTCGAAAGCTTGATGCAAATAAACGAATTTTTGTTCTACGTCTCCGAGCTATATTTCCCCGTCTAATTCTGGTCATTTAATAAATGAAACTTTGACGAATAACTAATAGATTTCCTTTCTTTCAGTTATTCTTTTTCCCTTTCCTAGTCTATTAATAACAAAGCTTTTTTCCAATGTATAAACTAAAAATTCCAATGACTTTGGCTACTATAACCTTCCCGACCACTATTTTTATTTTTTCTAGACATTTCACTTCGAAATAAGAAATTATATTTTACTAGGTATCAAAATATAATAAATAAAAAATATAAATGGATAAAGAAATAGTGGCTTCCTTCGTTTATATGGTTACTTCTTAAACGGTGAGGTTTTCTCTATACACCGGAGCCTTTACTTCATTTAATCAATGTTATTGGTAACTTGTATAGTTCACATTCTTTGGCTCTACCCATGAATTATCCAGTAATAGGTCTTTCACGATTAGATCTACTTACACAGTAACGGTATTTAATTATGAAAGTTGGCTGGGTAGCTAACCCTGTTAGTCCGTTCTTGCAAAAGGGGCCTAAGTTTTCTGTTTTTATTTTTAAGTAGGATTTTCTCCGCTTAATGGATAACCATTTGTTACCAATGGAGAATTGCTTCTCATCTTAAATTGAGGTGATTGGATTTGCACCAACGGAAACCATAAATTTCATACACAATAGAATGGATATATTTTTTTTATACTGAATTGAACGGACTTCTTTTTCTATTCTATCCTATTCCCCGGTACTGATCATTGATACTAGAAAAGGTTTTATTTATTTTATCTTTATCCCAGCTCATGATCTGAACGAGTCGCACATACACCCTAGTACATGTTCCTCGACGCTGAGGGCATCCCCGAAGTGCGGGGGATTTTGTGACATTTCTGATTGGCTGTCTTGTATTTCTAATAAGTTGTTTAATAGTTGGCATGTTGAATCATATCATATAAATAATGGGCTGGTTTAGATCGATCCTAACCTGATGATACTTCTATTTAATTATTTAATTTTCCTGATGAAACTTTCTATTTAATTTTGTAGTAAATTCAGCAAAAATCTAAAATAGGAAATCGAGAATTTGCGCGAAAAAAAAATCCGGGCTTTTTCACTCAACCACCGCTACAAGATCAACAATTCCATAAGCTTGGGCTTCTGTTGCTGACATAAAAACATCTCTTTCCATGTCTTCCGAGACAACCCATAAAGGTTTGTCCGTTCTTTGTACATAAACCCTTGTTAGGGTTTCACGCAGTTTTAGCAGCTCTTCCGCTTCCAGGATAAATTCTCCCGTTTGTGCCTCATAAAAAGAACTAGCAGGTTGATGAATCATTACCCTGATGGTATAAAAAAAAAGGGGTTCCTCTATTTTGCATGATGAATAGAAAAGAAAGATAAAGAATAAAAAAAATAAAATAAAGATAGAATTGAACAACCACAACCGTACGGGCATCTTTTATGCATTGCATACGGCTCTATAATAAAATTGACCTTTACCTTCAAAAAAATAGGATCTATCAGACCCAGATCGGTAAATGATCAAATTACCACCCTTCCTTTCGTAGGCGTTCAAAAATACTATGATGGTTCCGTTGCTTTATATATATATATATATTTAATATTATTTGGTTTGTCTGTGTTTCAGCAATCCCAAAGTTGCTTTTTATAAAATTAAGGAAAAAAATCTTGTTTTTTATTTTCGAACTCTTTCAGAACACAACTAAGCCCCCGGTGTGAAAATAAAAAAGTTTGTGACGCTGAACTGGAATCTCCAATATAAAAAAATAGGAAATCCCTTTTATCTCATACTACTCTCTCGATACATAATCAAATGTTTTGAAAAAACAATAAAAATTGTTTTATTTTGATATCGAATTCAAAGTGCCATGCTATTATTACTTAATATTAATATGGCGAAGGCATAGTCTTATTTTTTTCTCTCAAATAAAAACCTCATTGGCGCCAAGCGTGAGGGAATGCTAGACGTTTGGTAATTTCCCCTCCGGCCAAGATAAAAGATCCCATTGAAGCGGCTAATCCCATGCATATTGTCTGTACATCTGGTCGCACAAATTGCATTGTATCATAAATAGCCACTCCAGGGATAACCCATCCGCCGGGAGAGTTTATAAACAAATAGAGATCTTTGGTATCATTCTCGATACTGAGATATACCATAAGACCAATAAGTTGGTTCGAGATCTCGCTATCAACCTCTTGTCCTAAAAAAAGTAATCTTTCTCGATAAAGTCGGTTGATTAGGGTAAAATTAGATCCCTTACGAACCGTACAGGCGCCTTTTGGTGCATACGGTTCAACAAAAAATTGCAAAAAAAAATCAATGTGCAGATTCCAATCCTCTTTCTTTTTTCATATTCGTAGAAGGTTCTTTCTTACTTCTAACGAAAGTACTTTTCTTCGATTTTTAAAAAAAGACAGGTTTTTACTCCTTTTCGTATAATATTCTTGTAATATAAAAATAATAGAAAAGAAAAAAAGCAGTCACTAAACTT